GATGAAGACATGGTTTCTTTGGATCCCATTGAATTTCATTCGGAAGAGGAGCCTTATAAAGATCGTATCGATTCTTATCAACGAAAGACAGGATTAACTGAAGCCGTTCAAACAGGTATAGGCCAATTAAACGGTATTCCCATAGCACTTGGGGTTATGGATTTTCAGTTTATGGGGGGTAGTATGGGATCCGTGGTTGGGGAGAAAATAACCCGTTTGATTGAGTACGCTACTAACAAATTTCTCCCTCTTATTATAGTATGTGCTTCCGGGGGGGCGCGTATGCAAGAGGGAAGTTTGAGTTTAATGCAAATGGCTAAAATATCTTCTGCTTTATATGATTATCAATCAAATAAAAAGTTATTCTATGTACCAATTCTTACATCTCCTACTACAGGGGGGGTAACTGCGAGTTTTGGTATGTTGGGAGATATCATTATTGCCGAACCCAATGCCTATATTGCATTTGCGGGTAAAAGAGTAATTGAACAAACATTGAATAAAACAGTACCTGAAGGTTCACAGGCGGCTGAATATTTATTCCAGAAGGGCTTATTCGATCTAATCGTACCACGTAATCCTTTAAAAAGCGTTCTGAGTGAGTTATTTCAGCTCCACGCTTTCTTTCCTTTGAATGAAAATTCAATAGAGCATTAAGTTCCTTTTTTATTTGTAGCAAACAAGTAGTTAGTTTATCAGAATCCAAGTAAAACGAATATGAATGGGGTTTCTTTGTTGACATAAGATCTAAATTGTAAAAAGAAATCAAAAGTTGTGGATAACTCCTTTTTATCTATATTCTTGATTACTAATTCAGTTAAGAGGCCTCTATCAACAAGAAAAATAGTGAATTCTTATTTTCGTTAAATTCTAGGAAAATAAAAAATTTTTGTTCTACGTCTTACGTATGTATATATAATCCAAATATAGAATTTATAATTATAGAAACTATAGATATGCTTTTGTACCTTCTATACTCACTTAGATATATACTTAGATTTATACTAATCTTTATCTTTATAATATTAATATTAATATAAATAATTAATATAAATAATAACAGGTACAAATAGTAAATTGAGGTATCCTTTATATGACAACTTTAGACTTTCCCTCTGTTTTGGTGCCTTTAGTAGGCTTAGTATTTCCGGCAATGGCAATGGCTTCTTTATTTCTTCATGTTCAAAAAAATAAGACTGTTTAGATCTGATGGGCCCAACTCTGATCCATTTTTTTTTTCAAAACTAAGACTTGTATCATAACGCAGATACCTATTTAGTGTAAGAAAAGAGGGTATAACATGCGGCGCTTCCGCCGAAAAGGGGCTCTTTGGCCTGTAGAAAGATGATATGGGGGTAAAGGAATTCTATTCTATCTATTTGAAAAAATCTCAGGATCGCCGGATGGCTGAACTGTAAAATCGGTACATCTATATGTATATTGATGGGATCATACGAAGGGTATTTTTTTTTTTTAGATCTAACCAATTTGATAAATTACTCTTAAAGGTTCACATCAAACTAGTACTAGTTGATGAGAGTTACTTCGGAAACAAAAAGACTAAAGTCTAGGGTATTCCCTCAATTACAATAAAACGAAACCAGATCAAGTATGAGTTGTCGATCAGAACATATATGGATACAACCTATAACGGGGTCGCGAAAAACAAGTAATTTCTGCTGGGCCGTTATCCTTTTTTTAGGTTCATTAGGATTCTTATTGGTTGGAACTTCCAGTTATCTTGGGAGAAACTTGATATCTTTATTTCCGTCTCAGCAAATCCTTTTTTTTCCACAAGGGATTGTGATGTCTTTCTATGGGATCGCGGGTCTCTTTATTAGCTCCTATTTGTGGTGCACAATTTCGTGGAATGTAGGGGGTGGTTATGATCGATTCGATAGAAAAGAAGGAATGGTGTGTATTTTTCGTTGGGGATTCCCTGGAAAAAATCGTCGCATCTTCCTCCGATTCCTTATAAAGGATATTCAGTCCGTCAGAATAGAAGTTAAAGAGGGTATTTATGCTCGCCGTGTCCTTTATATGGATATCAGAGGCCAGGGGGCCATTCCCTTGACTCGTACTGATGAGAATGTTACTCCACGGGAAATCGAACAAAAAGCTGCCGAATTGGCCTATTTCTTGCGTGTACCGATTGAAGTATTTTGATAAATGATCTGAGAGAGTGAATGCTTTCTCAGCAGTAAGGAAAAACTAAAGAATCCCCCTTTTCTATACCATAACTTAACTGAAGTTTCTTCATAACGCTCATTCTAGTCAAAGAAGACGTATACGTAACGTAACAACCACAAAACAAAACAGTGAATAGATTCATAAGTTCGATACTTTGTAATAGAACTCATGCATGAGAGAAATATTGGATGGCGTAGAGTCAACTAATGAGGTCGGTTCATTAAAAATTCATAGACGAAATGAAAAAATGTCAAAAAAGAAAGCATTCAACCCTCTTTTATATCTTGCATCTATAGTATTTTTGCCCTGGTGGATTTCTCTCTCATTTAATAAAAGTCTGGAATCTTGGGTTACTTATTTGTGGAATACTAGGCAATCTGAAATTTTTTTGAATGATATTCAAGAAAAAAATATTCTCGAAAAATTCATAGAATTGGAGGAAATCTTTCTTTTGGAGGAAATGATCAAGGAATACTCGGAGACACATCTACAAAACCTTCGTATAGGAATCCACAAAGAAACGCTCCAATTAATCAAGATACACAATGAGGATCATATCCATACGATTTTGCACTTCTTGACAAATATAATCTGTTTCGTTATTCTAAGTGGTTATTCAATTTTGGGTAATAAAGAACTTGTTATTCTTAACTCTTGGGCTCAGGAATTCCTATATAACTTAAGTGACACAATAAAGGCTTTTTCGATTCTTTTATTAACAGATTTATGTATCGGATTCCATTCGCCCCATGGTTGGGAACTAATGATTGGCTTTGTCTACAAAGATTTTGGATTTGCTCATAATGATCAAATTATATCTGGTCTTGTTTCTACTTTTCCAGTCATTCTAGATACTCTATTTAAATTTTTGATTTTTCGTTATTTAAATCGTGTTTCTCCGTCACTTGTAGTGATTTATCATTCAATGAATGATTAAAAAAGGATCTACTGATATTAATCCAATTCAATTCTAACGTTTCTTACTTTGTAGTTGTACAGAAGCAAAGCATGTAAAATCATACTTACTCTTTATTTTTATACCCATCCCAAAGATTTATTCTATATATTAATATTATTTATTCCAGTAAAATTATTCCAGTAAATAGCAGAATTACGGATAGGGAACTAGGTTAGCGACCTACCAAATTTATTGTAGACATTTTTGGGCTCAATGGTTGGACCATGCAAACTAGAAAGACTTTTTCTTGGATAAAAGAACAAATTACTCGATCCATTTCCGTATCGCTCATGATATATATCATAACTCGGCCATCCATTTCAAGTGCATATCCCATTTTTGCACAGCAGGGTTATGAAAATCCGCGAGAAGCGACTGGTCGTATTGTATGTGCCAATTGCCATTTAGCTAATAAGCCCGTGGATATTGAAGTTCCACAAACGGTACTTCCAGATACTGTATTTGAAGCAGTTGTTCGAATCCCTTATGATATGCAACTAAAACAAGTTCTTGCTAATGGTAAAAAAGGTGCTTTGAATGTAGGGGCTGTTCTTATTTTACCAGAGGGTTTTGAATTAGCTCCTGCTGATCGGATTTCCCCCGAGATAAAAGAAAAGATAGGCAATCTGTCTTTTCAGAGCTATCGCCCCAATAAAAAAAATATTCTTGTGATAGGCCCCGTTCCTGGTCAGAAATATAGTGAAATAACCTTTCCTATCCTTTCCCCGGACCCCGCTACTACGAAGGAGGTTCACTTCTTAAAATATCCTATATATGTAGGCGGAAACAGGGGAAGGGGCCAGATTTATCCCGACGGGAGCAAAAGTAACAATACAGTTTATAATGCTACATCAGCAGGTATAGTAGTTAAAATAATACGAAAAGAAAAAGGGGGTTACGAAATAACCATAGCGGATGCATCGGATGGACGTCAAGTGGTTGATATTATCCCTCCAGGGCCAGAACTTCTTGTTTCAGAAGGCGAATCTATCAAATTGGATCAACCGTTGACGAGTAATCCTAATGTGGGCGGATTTGGTCAGGGAGATGCAGAAATAGTACTTCAAGATCCCTTACGTGTCCAAGGCCTTTTGTTCTTCTTGGCATCTGTTATTTTGGCACAAATCTTTTTGGTTCTTAAAAAGAAACAGTTCGAGAAGGTTCAATTGTCAGAAATGAATTTCTAGACTCGCGGATTTATCGACATTGAGCTCATAACGTAAAAAGAACAAAATTATTTTTGACGACTCTTTATGATAAAAAATGGATATTATGAAAAGCCTTTTTCTTTTTTATACTCATTACTTGTACTGCATTCCTAGTCATAGTATGTAGATTGTGAAGAAGACTTTTTACTTTTTTTGAATCCAAATTGGGGTGGTATGATTATGTTACTATTATCACATTTCAATGTCATAAAATACATTAATAGTGTTTTCTATTCTAATCGAATAAAATTCGACTAGATACTAGACATAAGTAAGCGGGGAATAGAACGGATAAATGCGTGGAACACAAAATTATAGGGACGATTATTCATCTTCCTAGTATTCGACACAAGAAAAGGAATTTTCCACATCTCTTTCTTGTGTCGAAAGAAAAAAAGATTCTTTATCCTGTTCGTCAAAGATTACTAGTCTAAGTTTTTAATTTTTCAAAAAAAAAAAATATCAGAACTTTTATATATATATTACATAATTACATAATATTTTATTTATATTATATTATTTAATATAAAAGAGAATAGTAGAATAGTGGGCAAACAAAAGAGAGCGAGGTTTATTGAGTAAATAGAACTTCTTCAATAAACTTAGAAAAATTTACATTTTTGATGAGATACAAAAAAATACTA